GGCTTCCAAGCTTGGGTAGCTCTTGTTGTTGTTATTGCTACAGCTGACGGAATCGCGTCATCAATTTAAAAAATAATTAGAAATTATAGTAGTGACTATAATTTCTAATTATTTTTAATTTTTAAACTATTGACATAATTAATTAATTTTTGTAAATTATACTTAAGAGAGTTTAATCCGTTTGGATCTAAGCATTTTGTTAGCGGGCATAGCTCAGTGGTAGAGCGCAACCTTGCCAAGGTTGATGTCGCGCGTTCGAATCGCGTTGCCCGCTTCAAATTCTATATTAGAACTCTTAGTAAATTACATATTGCCCCCATCGTCTAGAGGCCTAGGACAGCTCCCTTTCACGGAGCAGACAGGGATTCGAATTCCCTTGGGGGTAAACTATTCTAATTATAAATTTTATTAGTCTTTTAATTTTTTTTTATCTAAAATTTCTAAGCGTGAAGATATATTAAGTTTTTAGTAATAACTTGATTTTTACATAAAAATTTAGTATGTTTAATCAGTATAATAGCAAAATATTAAACTTTTTAAATTTTTTAACTAACGGATTAATAGAACTAATTTATGTTACATATTTTTAGACTCTTGCTTCTTTTAATCAATATTGATCAAGAAACAGTCTTAAATTGGTTTGGAATGGAAGATCCGACAAATCAAGAAATCCGTCAAGCTATAGAAAGTGGTTCTGAACTTACATTTTCAACTCTAAAATCATCAACAAATGTTTCTTTAGAAACTTTACGTCTTATTACCCAAGGTTTATGGACAAAAATACAGGATGGTTTAACTTTAGCTGATATTGAAAACGTTCTATTTTTCATTCTTTTTATTCGTTTTGTAATTCTTGCAATTCGATATAATTTAAAAACTTCATTCTATATTACTTGTATAGGACTTTTTGCTGGTTACCTATGGTATCGGCATTTAATTGATCTTATTTCGATGTATCGCAGTGTTTTATTAAAACTTCCATTTTTACATAAATTAGGAATGGATGCTGTTCAACTTCGTTCTCTAAATCGTCAAATGGCATTGACTGAGTTAAAATTAGGAGAGAATGTCCATTGGTATAATCCAGGTCAAGTTATTTTTTATGGATTTACGAAAGGGATAGTTCATATAGACCCAGAAACTGGGCTGAGATATTATATCGATCCAATTTCAATGTTTATTTCTAATTTACAAGAATCTACTAAGTCAAACATTGCCCCACTTTATTATAAAATTTATAATAAAATTATACCAAAGATATACGACATTTGTAGTAAATTTTGGAATCAATTATCAGGTGTCGCTGCCTATGCAGTAATAACTCGAATCGGTAAAAGATATTGTCCGTATTTAGTAAGATGGCATTGGACTTTCTTACTTATTATTGGGATGGTAGAACAAATTTTTATTTATTTTATTTATCGAGTCTATTATTTCCAAACATTTGTTTTAATTCCACAAACTCAAATAATTCCAGAAACAGAGTTTTTTGAGGGTTATATTGATCCAAACTTAATTTTACAAATAAATATATTAAATGGAGTTATTGCTTGTGTCGTATTATCTCATATTGGTTTAATCTTATTTGGATTATTTCATGCGATTTGGGGACAATATTTTTATATTCCATTCTTTGTAGAAAATACTGAACTTCATATAGGACCTCGTCCAAAAAATAGTATTTACAGTGGTGGTTATACTTCATGGCAAGATCGAGAAGAGAAAGAAAAAAATTTAAATCGATTAGTACCAAAAATTTGGTACGGTTGGTTTGGTAAAGGAACAAATAATCAACTACAATTAGTAAACTTTTTTAAACGATTATTAAAAAAAATTAATCAAAAAATAAAAAAACGGTTTCCGAGATAAATTTTATAAAATAATTTTAATATCGTATCCATTAAAAATTTTTAATGGATACGATATTAAAATTATTTTATAATGATGAACCTAAGCCTGAATATGAACCATAGATAAATAAAGCAAGGATTGTGATTACAGCTAATCCACCTACTAAACCTACAAGCCATAAAGGAATTCTACCAGTATTTGCCATAAAAAACGCTCCTATGATTGTATTAAAGATTAATTGAAGAAATAACTAGCAAATAGAACTGCTAAAACAAAAATTAATAGAAGTCCCCAATAAAGAGAAGTTCGGTTTAATTCTACTGCTTGTTTATTTGGATTTGGACCTGTCATAGAAATTACCTCGTGTCTATATTAATAATTTAAATTTATCGTTGAATGAATTGCATTGCAGTAATACCACCTAAAAAGAATACCGTTGGTACTGCTAATCCATGAATTGCTAACCAACGAAACGTAAAAATTGGATAAGCTACAGGTTGATTGATATTTTTTGCCATTTTTTTTACCTCAATTATAATCCTTTAGTTAAATCTTCTAATTCTTGTTTTGCACTGAATCGATCGTTAACTAATGGAATTTGTTGACGATCTTGTGTAAAATATTCGTTTGGACGTGGAGTTCCAAATACATCATAAGCTAAACCAGTACTAACAAATAACCATCCTGATACAAAAAGTGATGGGATTGTGATACTGTGAATAATCCAATAACGTACACTAGTAATAATATCCGAAAACGGACGTTCACCCGTAGATCCACCAGACATATTTATATATTCTCCTATAAAAAAAGATTGTTGCTCAGTCTAAAAGTAAATACAATCTGAAGTATAAATTAAAAATTCAAAAGCGGGCAGGGGGAATCGAACCCCCATCATTAGCTTGGAAGGCTAAGGTTTTACCACTAAACTATGCCCGCACAACTCTATTATAGAATTATGCGGGTTTAAAAGCAATAAAAATCTTATAAGTTTTCTAGTTTCAAATCTAAAAATTTAGCTAAGTCAGCTGCTTCTTCTTCTAGTTTTGAAATAGCCGTTGGTTCCTGAACAGGTGATAGAGGAATATTTCTCTTATCTTTTAAGCATAAATAAAGACTTGTAGTTGGATTTAAACCTTCTGTTATTTTAATTCCAATAGCTCGAACGTTTGGCAACGGATATGTTAAAAGAATTTCACGATTTTTACCTGGAAATCCTTTTCTAACAATTTTAACCAAATTTTCAGGTCTATTATACTCATTATAACCACTACCAATATCTAAAAGTACAGTAATTATTATATAAATACTTAATCCTAGGCTTAGTGTTCCATAAAACATCATTACTAATCCTTGTGGTATGAAAACTAATTCCGTTGGATTTGCAAAAGGTAGTAAATTAATTTTAAAATAACTCGATATACCGGCTAATAAAAACCCTAGTCCTCCAAAAAATAAAAAGAATGACCAAAAATAATTACTAGGCCGTCTTGATCCAACAATTTTATCTTGACGAATTTCGTTTTCCATTTGAATTTAATTCAGTCTTATAAAATCTAAATTAATTTAATTGATTTTAATCCTAGGTATAAACCAGAAGCAAGGGCGAAAGAGAAGCCTACTAATAAAAAGTAATCGATAACAACTGTCATAAAATCTTTCTTATTTTATCTAAATGAAATTTATAAAAATTTTTCTATATATTAATATATATTATATAGTAATCTATATAAAAATTTTGGTTGGTTAAATTTTTACTCAAATTCTACTCAATCTTAGATTTGTTTAATCAAAAAATTTTATTATTAATTTAAATAATTTTCAAATTAAATTTATGGCTAACTTTATTAAACCGTATAATGATGATCCATTCGTAGGCCATTTAGCAACTCCAATTACATCATCTGCAGTAACGCGTGCACTTTTACAAAATTTACCTGCATATCGATTTGGATTAACTCCTTTACTACGTGGTCTAGAAATTGGTTTAGCTCATGGTTATTTTTTAATCGGTCCTTTTGTTAAATTAGGTCCATTACGTGATTCAGATGTAGCATTATTATCTGGTTTCCTTTCAACAATTGGATTAATTGTTATTTTAACTTTAGGCTTAACAATTTATGGAATTGCTGCTTTTGGTCAAGAAAAATCTTCATCTGCAAATGATAATGATTTACAAACAAAGAAAGCTTGGGATCAATTTAAAGGTGGATTTTTCGTAGGTGCATCAGGAAGTGCAGGTTTCGCATTTATTTGTTTATCAAGTATTCCAACCTTTACAGGTGGATAAACTTAGGATATAATTCAAGTTATAAAAATTGCATTATTGAGATTAAATCTGGTTATAATTAATCAGGAAGTTTAATCTTAGTAATGTGATTTAAAATCGGATAATTTATTACTACTATTTTATTATTTATGAATATTTCAGTAAATTTACAAGAAGAGTACGCAAAAACAGAAATTGCTAAAATTTTAAATCTATTAGATGAAGAATTAGTTGGATTAGTTCCAGTAAAATCTAGAATTCGTGAAATTGCAGCTTTATTATTAATTGATAAATTAAGAAGAAATCTAGGAATTACGTCTGCGAATCCAGGTTTACACATGTCTTTTACAGGAAGTCCTGGAACTGGTAAAACTACGGTTGGCTTAAAAATGTCTGATATTTTATATAAACTAGGTTATATTAAAAAAGGTCATCTTTTAACTGTTACTCGTGATGACTTAGTTGGGCAATATATTGGTCATACTGCGCCAAAAACAAAGGAAGTTTTAAAAAAAGCAATGGGTGGTGTATTGTTTATTGATGAAGCATATTATTTATATAAGCCTGATAATGATCGTGATTATGGATCAGAAGCAATTGAAATTTTATTGCAAGTAATGGAAAATCAACGAGATGAATTAGTTGTTATTCTAGCTGGATATAAAGAACCAATGGACAAATTCTATGAATCAAATCCAGGTTTATCTTCTCGTATTGCTAACCATATTGATTTCCCAGATTATACAACACCAGAATTAGTCCAAATTGCAAAATTAATGCTACAAGATCAACAATATCGATTAACACCTGATGCAGAAACTGCACTAATCAGATATATAGAAAAACGAAAAGAAAAACCATTATTTGCTAATGCAAGAAGTGTTAAAAATGCTTTAGATCGTGCAAGAATGCGCCAAGCAAATCGAATTTTTGATAGTCGAGGTCAAGTATTAACGAAAAAAGAATTAGTTAATCTTGAAGCTTCAGATCTTTTACAAAGTTCAGTATTTAATGATTAAGACTTACTAAAAAAGCCAAAATTTAAAATGAGTTTATTAGTGATTGGAGGAACTGGAACATTAGGGCGACAAATTGTTTTACAAGCCCTAACAAAAGGTTACCAAGTTCGTTGTTTAGTCCGTAATTTTCGAAAAGCGAGTTTTTTAAAAGAGTGGGGAGCAGAATTAGTTTATGGGGATTTATCTCGTCCTGAAACAATTCCACCTTGTTTTAAAGGTATTACTGCAGTTATTGATGCTTCTACCAGTCGTGCTAGTGAATTGGATTCGTTGAAAAAAGTTGATTGGGAAGGTAAACTATGTTTAATTGAAGTCGCTAAATTAGCAAATATTAAAAGATTCATATTTTTCTCAGCTCAAAATGTTGAACAATTTCAAAATATTCCATTAATGAAAGTTAAAAATGGTATTGAAATTAAGTTAAAAGAATCTGGTATTCCTTATACAACATTCAGATTAACTGGATTTTATCAAGGTTTGATTGAACAATATGCGATTCCGATTTTAGAGAATTTACCTATTTGGGTTACTAATGAAAATACTTATATTTCTTACATGGATACCCAAGATATCGCGAAATTCTGTCTACGTTCCTTACAAATCCCTCAAACTGAAAATCAAACATTTTTATTAAGTAATTCAAAAGGTTGGATTTCATCAGAGATTATTAATTTATGTGAGCAATTAGCAGGTCAAGAAGCAAAGGTACAACGGGTTCCATTATTTGTTTTAAAAGTTGTAAGTCGTTTCTTTGGATTTTTTGAATGGGGTCAAAATATCAGTGATAGATTAGCTTTTGCAGAAGTTTTAAATAGTGAAAATACTTTTTCAAGATCAACCTTTGATCTATATCGAATGTTTAAAATTGAGCCATCAGAGCTTGTTCAACTAGACGACTATTTCTTAGAATATTTTATTCGTCTATTAAAACGATTACGTGATATTAACTTTGAAGATATTCAAAAGCAGAAAAATTTAATTATTTAAATAATTCTAAAATATGGGTGATACAAATTTGATCAGTGGTATAGCAAAAATTTTAGAAACTCCGAAAAACAAAATTTTGAATTCAGATGTACCTACTACTCAATTTAGAGTTCAATTTCCACAAGTTCGAAATAGTTCTGTAGTTTATTTGACATTTTGGGGAAATTTAGCAAGGGATGTTGCAAATTATTATAAAATTAATGATTATATTCTAATCGAAGGTTATATATCACTTAGAGATAGATATGATTCTAATAAAATTATTTCAAAATCGAAAAAAGTTGAAATAACAGTATTAAAAGTTTATCCATTTGTTTTAGGGTATTAATTATCTATTCTTAAAATTTAACACTGACTGATATAATTTTTTCTTGAATTAAATAATTCAGAATCATTTTATTTTAGTATAATTAATATTATTAAAAATTATTTTTAAGAAAATTAAATGTTAACTTTAAAAATTTTAGTTTATACAACGATTATCTTCTTTGTTTCTTTATTCATTTTCGGTCTTCTTTCAAGTGACCCATCACGAAATCCAAATCGTAAAGACTTCGAATAAATTAAAAGTTTATACGTTTTCAGAGACTTACTATAAATTAGGAAAGTCTCTGAAAGTATTTTTTTATCATTTTTTTTAATTTATAGAATTATTATTTATTACCAAATAAATAAATTAAAATTTTATTAAAAACTATACTATCATATATATATTAGTAAATATACTTTTCTAAATTTTTTTACCAAAATAATAAGTTAAACTTTTAATTTATCATGAAACGTTTTAATTTAATAACTTTTCTTTTCTTAGCCTTATTAGCTTTCACTCCTGATCAAGCACTTGCTGATATTGGAGGTCTGACAAAATGTAGTGAATCTCCAGCTTTTGCTAAAAGATTAAAAACAAGTGTTAAAAAACTTGAGCAAAGATTGTCAAAATATGAAGCAGATTCACCACCAGCATTAGCTTTAGAGCAACAAATTGAAAGAACAAAAGCAAGATTTGATAAGTATGGTCGTTCAGACTTATTATGTGGAACAGATGGTTTACCACACTTAGTTGCAGATGGACGTTGGAGTCACGCTGCTGAATTTATCATCCCGGGATTTGGGTTTATCTATATTGCTGGATGGATTGGATGGGTTGGTAGAAAATACGTTCGTGCAGTAAGTACAACTAAAAATCCTGCGGAAAGTGAAATCATTATAAATGTTCCTTTAGCTCTTAAAATAATGACAACAGGTTATATTTGGCCAATTTCAGCATGGCAAGAATTAATCAGTGGCGATTTAATTGCTCCAGCAGATAAAGTTACAGTATCACCTCGTTAACTTTTAAAGTTGTATTTTGTAATTATTTATTTATTTATTAACAAATTAAACGAAAGGTTTATGGAAGATTTTCAAAAATATTTATCGACAGCTCCAGTTTTATTAACAATCTGGATGTCTTTTACTGCTGGCTTCATTATTGAAATTAATCGTTTCTTCCCAGATTCTTTAGGATTTTATTTCTAAATTTTAATATTAACTAAACCTATTAAAATCAATTTTAATAGGTTTAGTTAATATTAAAATTTAGAAATTATTTTTTCTTTAGTATTTAAATAGTTTTAAAGAAGTAGTAAAAAATAAAAATTTTAATTAACTTCTTAAAATTTCTTAAAAAAATGTATAATTATAATTTGAAAACTCATAATTAACAGAAAGTTAAATATTAGCGCTTCTTTATTATTTTATGAGAGTTTCGTAAATTTTCGTCTCCCAACAAGGAGAAAATTAATGGCAATAAGCTCAACCGACCGTCGCGCAAAAAATGTGCAAATTTTTGTTGAAAAGGACGCAGTCGAAACTAGTTTCGCGAAATGGGCACAACCAGGTCATTTTTCTAGAACTTTAGCGAAAGGTCCAAAAACTACTACTTGGATTTGGAACTTACACGCAGATGCTCATGACTTTGATAGTCAAACTAGTTCATTAGAAGAAGTATCACGTAAAATTTTTAGTGCTCACTTTGGACAATTAGCAGTTATATTCTTATGGATAAGTGGCATGTACTTCCATGGAGCATATTTCTCTAATTATTCAGCTTGGTTAACTGATCCAGTTAATATTAAACAAAGTTCTCAAGTTGTTTGGCCAATCGTTGGTCAAGAAATTTTAAATGGTGATGTAGGTGGCAATTTCCAAGGTATTCAAACAACTTCTGGTTGGTTCCAATTATGGCGTGCAGAAGGTATTACTAGCGAATACGAATTATATGCTACTGCAATCGGTGGTCTAGTTATGTCAGGTATCATGTTATTTGCTGGCTGGTTCCACTATCACAAAGCAGCACCAAAATTAGAATGGTTCCAAAATGCAGAATCAATGTTAAACCACCATTTAGCTGGTTTATTAGGTTTAGGAAGCTTATCTTGGGCAGGTCACCAAATCCACGTTTCGTTACCAATTAACAAACTATTAGATGCGGGTGTATCGCCACAAGAAATTCCATTACCTCATGAGTTTATTCTTAACCGTGAATTAATCAGTCAATTATATCCAAGTTTTTCAAAAGGATTAGCACCATTCTTTAGTGGACAATGGGGTGAATATTCTGATTTCTTAACATTTAAAGGTGGTTTAAATCCTGTTACAGGTGGTTTATGGTTAAGTGATACTGCTCACCATCATTTAGCTATTGCAGTTATCTTTATCTTTGCTGGTCACATGTATCGCACTAACTGGGGTGTTGGTCATAGTCTAAAAGAAATTTTAGAAGCTCACAAAGGACCTTTCACAGGTGAAGGTCACAAAGGATTATATGAAATTCTAACAACTTCATGGCATGCTCAGTTAGCAATTAACTTAGCTTTATTTGGATCATTAAGTATCATTGTTGCACATCATATGTACGCAATGCCTCCTTATCCATATATTGCAACTGATTACGCAACACAACTTTCTTTATTTACTCATCATATGTGGATTGGAGGTTTCTGTGTTGTAGGTGGAGCTGCACATGGTGCTATCTTTATGGTTCGTGATTACACTCCAGCTAATAACTATAACAATTTATTAGACCGTGTATTACGTCACCGTGATGCTATCATTTCACATTTAAACTGGGTTTGTATTTTCTTAGGTTGTCATGCATTTGGGTTCTATATCCATAATGATACAATGCGAGCTTTAGGTAGACCGCAAGATATGTTCTCTGATAAGGCAATTCAACTTCAACCAATTTTTGCTCAATGGATTCAAAATATTCATTTATTAGCTCCAGGAACAACAGCTCCGAATGCTTTAGCAACAACTAGTTATGCTTTCGGTGGAGAAGTTGTAGAAGTTGGTGGTAAAATTGCTATGATGCCTATTCAATTAGGTACTGCAGATTTTATGGTTCACCATATTCATGCATTTACAATTCACGTAACTGTTTTAATTTTATTAAAAGGTGTGTTATACGCACGTAGTTCAAAATTAATTCCGGATAAAGCAAACTTAGGTTTCCGCTTCCCTTGTGATGGACCAGGTCGTGGTGGTACTTGTCAAAGTTCAAGTTGGGATCATGTTTTCTTAGGATTATTCTGGATGTATAATTCAATCTCTGTAGTAATCTTCCACTTTAGCTGGAAAATGCAATCAGATGTTTGGGGTACTATTACACCGGATGGTACTATTTCACATATTACTGGTGGAAATTTCGCAAAAGGTGCAATTACTATTAACGGATGGTTACGTGATTTCTTATGGTCACAAGCTTCACAAGTAATTCAATCATATGGATCTGCATCATCAGCTTATGGTTTAATCTTCTTAGGAGCTCACTTCATTTGGGCATTCAGTTTAATGTTCTTATTCAGTGGTCGTGGATATTGGCAAGAATTAATCGAGTCAATTGTTTGGGCACATAACAAATTAAATTTTGCTCCAGCAATTCAACCACGTGCTTTAAGTATTACTCAAGGTCGTGCAGTTGGTTTAGCTCACTATTTATTAGGTGGTATTGGAACTACATGGGCATTCTTCTTAGCTCGTGCTGTTTCTATAAGCTAGAAACTTTTGTCCTATCTTTAAGACATAATAAAAAGTAATTTTCATTCACAACTAAAATTTATATAAAAAGGCATCTAACAATTATGGCAACTAAATTTCCAAAGTTTAGCCAAGCCCTTGCACAAGATCCAGCAACGCGAAGAATTTGGTATGGTATCGCTACTGCTCATGATTTAGAAGCACACGATGGAATGACTGAAGAAAATTTATATCAAAAAATTTTTGCTTCACATTTTGGTCATTTAGCCGTTATCTTCTTATGGACAGCAGGTAATTTATTCCATGTTGCTTGGCAAGGAAATTTTGAAAAATGGGTAACTAATCCACTAAAAGTAAAACCAATTGCACACGCAATTTGGGATCCACATTTTGGTGAATCAGCTATTAAAGCATTTAGTAAAGGTAATACATACCCTGTTAATATTACATATTCAGGTGTATATCAATGGTGGTATACAATTGGTTTCAGAACAAATCAAGAATTATATGCAGGTGCAATTGGTTTATTAATTTTATCATCTGTTTTATTATTCGCTGGTTGGGTTCACTTACAACCAAAATTTAGACCAAGTTTATCATGGTTTAAAAATAATGAATCTCGTTTAAACCATCACTTATCTGGTTTATTAGGTGTAAGTTCATTAGCTTGGACTGGTCACACTGTTCACGTAGCTATTCCTGAATCTCGTGGTCAACATGTAGGCTGGGATAACTTTTTAACAACTCCACCGCATCCAGCAGGATTAGCTCCATTTTTCTCAGGAAACTGGACAGTATATGCTGAAAATCCAGATAGTGCAAAACATGTTTATGGAACAGCGGAAGGAGCAGGGACAGCAATTTTAACATTCTTAGGTGGTTTCCATCCACAAACTCAATCTTTATGGTTAAGTGATATGGCTCATCATCATTTAGCTATTGCTGTTGTTTTCATCATAGCTGGTCATATGTACCGTACTAACTTCGGTATCGGTCATAGTATGAAAGAAATCTTAGATGCTCACCGTCCTCCTGGAGGCCGTTTAGGAGCAGGTCATGTTGGATTATTCGAGACAATTACTAACTCTTTACATATGCAATTAGGCTTAGCATTAGCGGCTTTAGGTGTTGCTACATCTTTAACTGCTCAGCATATGTATTCAATTACTCCATACGCATTTTTATCAAAAGATTTCACTACTGAAGCTGCTTTATATACTCACCATCAGTATATTGCAGGATTCTTAATGGTTGGAGCTTTTGCGCATGGTGCAATTTTCTTTGTTCGTGATTATGATCCACAATTAAATAAGAATAATGTTTTAGCAAGAATGTTAGAACATAAAGAAGCAATCATCTCTCATTTAAGTTGGGCTTCATTATTCTTAGGTTTCCATACATTAGGTTTATATATCCATAATGATACAGTAGTTGCGTTTGGTCAGCCAGAAAAACAGATTCTATTTGAACCATTATTCGCAGAATATATTCAAGCAGCTTCTGGTAAAGCAGTATATGAATTCAATACTTTATTATCGTCATCAACTAGTCCTGCTACTGTTGCAGGTAGTCAACTTTGGTTACCAGGTTGGTTAGATGCTATTAATGATAGTAAAAACGATTTATTCTTAAAAATTGGTCCTGGTGACTTTTTAGTTCATCATGCTATTGCTTTAGGTTTACACGTTACTACATTAATTCTTGTGAAAGGTGCTTTAGACGCACGTGGATCAAAATTAATGCCAGATAAAAAAGATTTCGGCTATAGTTTCCCTTGTGATGGTCCAGGTCGTGGTGGTACTTGTGATATTTCAGCTTGGGATGCTTTCTACTTAGCTATGTTCTGGATGTTAAACACTATTGGTTGGGTAACATTCTACTGGCATTGGAAACACATGACAATCTGGGGTGGTAACCCTGGTCAATTTGATGAATCATCAAATTATATTATGGGTTGGTTAAGAGACTACTTATGGTTAAATTCATCTCCATTAATTAATGGTTACAACCCATTCGGGATGAATAACTTATCTGTATGGGCATGGATGTTCTTATTTGGTCACTTAATTTGGGCAACAGGTTTCATGTTCTTAATTTCATGGCGTGGTTACTGGCAAGAATTAATTGAAACATTAGTATGGGCACATGAGCGTACACCTTTAGCGAACTTAGTTCGTTGGAGAGACAAGCCAGTTGCACTTTCAATTGTTCAAGCTCGTTTAGTAGGTTTAGTTCACTTTGCTGTGGGTTATATCTTAACTTATGCTGCGTTTGTTATTGCTTCAACAACTGGTAAGTTTGGTTAATTTTTGAGTTTTTCCTTTTTGTCTAATTTACTAATAAGTAAATTAGAC